GTCAGAGATATATGGATATATCCATTTCATGTCAAAACGGATCCTTTCTTTTTTTTATTTGTATATCCAGAAAGTCTCTTTTATTTTAGAAAGATTATCCTTGTCTTTGTTTATGTCTCGGGTTGGTACAAATTACTATAATTCGTCCCCGTCTACGGATCAGTCGACATTTTTCACAAATTTTACGAACAGAGGCCCTTATTTTCATATTTGTCATTCCTTAACTTAATTTCGAATTTACTTATTGGAAGAGAATAAGTTTCTTGAAATTTTGAACTTTCGAATTGTATCTCTTCGAAAGCAATATTGAAGTTGAAAAAATAAATCAACTAATCGTTTGAATCCTTGTTTCAGAGTCTATAAATTATATGCCCTTTGGTTGAATCATAACGACTTATTTAAATTTTTATTCTATCTTCCAGTGGTATACGTATAAAACTACGCCGAATCCTTCCTGAACCATAACCTAGAATCCGATCTTCATTATCTAATCGAATCTTAAATATACCATTCGGAAGTGATTCAGTAATTCAATTTCCATGAATCCATTTTTTTTCCTTTTATTCCAGGTAAAACAAAACCTCTTTGAAGTATTAACTAATGTAGTAGGAGAGTTATATTAGAAACCCATTTTTTTTTCACAAATTAATAGGAAAGTTCCATATCTAAGTTGGATATAAGAAAGCTTACCATATATAACATAAGATTTCTCCGCCAATTCCTTCTAGTCGGGCCTCTCTGTCCGTTATTATACCCCGAGAAGTGGAAAGAATTACAATTCCCATCCCGCCTAAAATTCTAGGAATTCGTTGATAGTTCGAATAGATTCGTAGACCGGGTCGACTGATCCGTTTTAAATTTAAAACAGTTTTATATGGCCCTTTCCTATTCCTTCTATGTCGTAGGGTTAAAACCAAAAAATATTTGTTGCTTTCCTGATGTTTCCTCACGTTTTCAATAAAACCTTCTCTTAACAGTATTTTAACAAGGTTTTCGGTGATGTTAGTAGATGGTATTCGAACCGTTCCTTTTCTATTCATGTCAGCGTTTCGTATAGAAGTTATTATATCAGCAATAGTGTCTTTACCCATGATAAACTAAAATTATTGTTGCCCCCGAATTTTGATATGATCAACATGTTTTTTTCTTTATATATTTTTTTTATGAATTGTTAAAGATATATGCGTGAGAAAAATCTACTAATTCATTTTATCTAATTTTATCTATTTTATTCATATTTTATTCAAATGCTATAACTATATTAGGGTCTCATCTTTATTATACTTATAGTACTTCAGGTGCTAATGAAACTATTTTAGTGAAATTTAACTGTCTCAATTCCCGTGCGATCGCACCAAAAATTCTAGTTCCTTTGGGATTTCCTTCTTGATCAATAACAACCGCAGCATTGTCATCATATCGTAGTATCATAGCATTGTCACGTTTGAGTTCTTTACAAGTACGTACAATTACAGCTCTGATCACTTCAGATTTTTCTAAAGGTGTATTTGGTATTGCTTCCTTGATTACAGCAACAATAACGTCACCAATATGAGCATATCGTCGATTACTAGCTCCTATGATTCGAATACACATCAATTCTCGGGCCCCGCTGTTGTCCGCTACATTTAAATGGGTTTGAGGTTGAATCATATCATTTTTTTTATTTGCTCTTTTGATGCAAAGGGGCGAAGTAAAAAAAAAAGAAATATTGTTTGTCCAAAATAAATAAAAAAAAAAAGAAACCTACAAGTGTTTTTTTTTTTTTCATTCCAAAGACTTCTTTCCTTTGATTCTACATTCCTATCCTGAAATAATTAATTGAGTTCGTATAGGCATTTTGGATCCCGCTATTGAAATAGCCCTTCTGGCTACATTTTCTGCTACTCCGCCCATTTCATAAAGTATTCTACCCGGTTTAACGATAGCTACCCAATATTCGGGAGATCCTTTCCCTGAACCCATACGCGTTTCCGCGGGTCTTACTGTAACTGGTTTGTCTGGAAATATACGTACCCATATTTTTCCACCGCGGCGCACATTTCGTGTCATTGCTCGCCGCCCTGCTTCTATTTGTCTAGATGTGATCCACGCGGGTTCAAGTGCCTGAAGAGCATATCTACCGAAGCAAATACGATTACCTCTATAAGATATTCCTTTCATTCTTCCTCTATGTTGTTTACGGAATCTGGTTCTTTTGGGGTTATAGTTGATGGTTGTTTCTCAATTAATTCCATCTCTACTACAGAACCGGACATGAGAGTTTCTTCTCATCCAGCTCCTCGCGAATGAAACAATTATAAAATAATATAGATGTATTTAATGATATTTTAGATAATATAATGTCATTTTTTTATAACGAGTCTTTATTTGGTTTTGTCTTTTTTATTATCATATCGGATCGACAAAGATTTTTAAATCCAATAAAATAAAAACTTTCGCGAACGGATATTTACTCTTTCAATATCTATTTCAATTGTAGGGTTATCCCATGACAGGA